TCATAGAGTAAGGATAAAGAATTACACTAAAAAGAGCACTTGATTCTGATATGAATCATAGGATTAACTAAGATCAAAAACTTGTCCTAATAAAATAAGAACTTTTAGTTAGTTTGTTCCAAATCATTAACTAGATTGAATTGATTTATTATTTTCCATTTCAATAAAAAAAACATTTATAGATTATAGAAAACGCTATAATATCTGACATTTTATATAAAATTAACTTGATTTTCTATTTATCGATAGGGGTAAAATAAAATTAATAAAAAAATCACTAAGATCTCTTTTATCAAACCACGTATCCTTTAACAGATTAATAACTTTAATTACTAGTCTCATTCAAATTTTAAAATGGAATTTAGGAGTATTCTTTCCTCGAGTTTGACCGGTTAGTAGAAAAAGATTAAAGTTTTCATTAGGCAATGGGTTCTTAAACCCTTTGGTGTATTTTATTCTTTATAAATTAAATGTAGAACGAAGAAAATAGACAGAGATAAAAAGGAAGGTCTTTTTTTGGATTCTTTCTTTTATTAAGTTCAACTAATTAGATTTCTATGGCATAACGGCGGATTCTATAGATATAAATGTAAATCATAAAGAACAAGAAATAAAGGTACCAATCAATAAAAATGAGTCTTTCTTACGAATATTGTATGTATATAGAAAAACTCTTTTTGTTGAAAAAATCACATATTATTTTCTTTTTCTAGTCATATTTTATACGATTTTCATAGATCTCTATTTTTTTGTTTTATGAAGAGAATATTATCTAGAGAATAAATAGATAATGAATAGTAAAGAACGATTCATTTTGACCAAAAGATGTCTTTCACATCCAACTATAACAATGAGTAACCTCTTAATTTTTAAATGGCAGTTCCAAAAAAACGCACTTCTATATCAAAAAAGCGTATTCGTAAAAATATTTGGAAAAGAAAGGGATATTGGGCAGCCTTAAAAGCGTTGTCATTAGGGAAATCTCTTTCTACCGGAAATTCAAAAGGTTTTTTTGTGCGACAAACAAATAAGTCATAAAATAAAACATTGTAAGAATATGAATCGAAAAATGGGCTTATTTCGCCGTTAATATGAAATTAAAAAATTCCATTACCTATTGTTTGAGGTTAATCAATATGAAATGGAACTCGCTTCGATCTTAGGATATGTAAACTAAGAATTCTTCAGTTTACTAAATTCTAAAAAAAACTTTTGAAAAAAGACAAGATGCAAGGTTTGAACTTTATTTTTAGTCTATTTTCTCGTTTTGGGGTGGGGAGTCTTTTTTCCCCATCAACTTATTTGTCACAATTACAAAAATGAAAGTTTTTCTTTTTTCTCTATCTCTATAGAAGGGCAAATATAAGATCTTTAGTTAAAATTAATGAATCGTTGAAACTAATTCATTCTAGTTATTTTGAAAACTTTTTGTGTAACTTTATAACTTCTTATTTATCGGAATTCATATAATTAATATATCAATCTCCCATATATCTCCCGCTTTCAACCCAATCAACAATGGAATATTTTGTCCAAATAATGTGTCAGTTTTGAGTAATCAAAAATAGGGTCTATTTTGTGTTCATTGATAAAATACATTTTTTAGTTCTATCACTAACTAGAGGTCGAACTTTCTAATTACAAGAGTTCGGTTCGAGAAGAGCATAAACTATAACAAAGCCCTAAAGTAAATAAAACCGACACCCTAAAAAAACGAACCCTCAAATTCCTATTTGAATGAAGTTTTTTTCATCAATTTGAATCTTTACTAAAAATATTTCATTGAATTAACTCCTTCAATCTCGACGATTGACTATGAATAGGCTATTATGAGTTCGAGCAAGCCGCTATGGTGAAATCGGTAGACACGCTGCTCTTAGGAAGCAGTGCTAGAGCATCTCGGTTCGAGTCCGAGTGGCGGCAGACCATCTTGTAAAAGAGATACAATATAATGAATTCCATTTCTGATTTCTATTTCAGGATTCCTCCTTTTTAACATTTCTTATGATATTTTCAACTTTAGAGCATATATTAACTCATATTTCCTTTTCAATCGTTTCAATTGTAATTACAATTCATTTGATAACCTTATTAGTCGATGAAATCATAAAACTATATGATTCGTCAGAAAAGGGAATGATAGCTATTTTTTTATGTATAACAGGATTATTAGTCACTCGTTGGATTTATTCGAGACATTTCCCACTAAGTGATTTATATGAATCATTAATCTTTCTTTCATGGAGTTTATCAGTTATTCATATAGTTCCGTATTTCAAAAAAAAGAAAAAACATTTAAGCACAATAACTGCGTCAAGTGTTATTTTTACCCAAGGCTTTGCTACTTCAGGTCTTTTAACTGAAATACATCAATCCGCAATATTAGTACCTGCTCTCCAATCCGAGTGGTTAATAATGCACGTAAGTATGATGATATTGAGCTATGCAGCTCTTCTATGTGGATCATTATTATCAGTAGCACTTCTAGTCATTACATTTA